TTTATTGTCATAACCAATAATTTCCACGGGTTCGTAAAAAATCGAATCGTTTAAACCATGATCATGAGCAAACGTATAAATATACTCCTGAAAAAGAAACGGATATAGGAAGTGTTGTTGCCGAGATCTATCTTTTTCTAAATATCCTTGTAATTCTTCCATTTACATTTCTACTTGAGCCAGAGGCAGGAGGTTTTTCTTGGTTTATCAAATGATACATACATAGTGCAATATGGTCAGAACAGGGTATTATGTATTGTATTATGTATATAGTATAGTAAGAAAAAAATATATACCCCGGAAAAGAAAGAGGGAGTCCAATCAACAGATCTTTTTACCTTCCTTTTCTATCCAATTGGTTTATGTTCGTTATAATTACAACAGGAGAAAAAATCCTTTATTTTTGCAACCCAATCGCTCTTTTGACTTTGGAATAAATTCTCTTTATCAATATACTGCTTCTTCTACACATCCGTCTACAATCCATAATAAAGAATAATTAGGATTCTGAAAAAAAAAAGAAAAAATCAATGGTTCACTCACAGGAGAATCCACTCTTTCCCGCATTAGGCACTAATTCATTTTTAACGTCTAATTAGATCGGGTAATCATTCCAATTAAGAACATAAGCTCGTTGCTTTTTATTTTACCAGAATTGGAGCCATAGAGCTCTATCCATTTATTCACTAGACCCAACTGTAAATGTGAATTTCTTTTGTCCCCTTCCAAAAATCAAAACAATCCTTTGGAACTGTAATGATCCGGTAAGGATAAACTCAAAGTTCTACTTTAACTTTCATTTCAAATTAAATAAATTAATAAAATTTAAAATCTAATAAAATAATAAATTGATTTTATTACGACATGCTGTTTTTTCCATTCATTACCCTTGAGGATCAGTCGTGGTCTTATAGACTATACCAATAGTCTGGACGAATTCGTTGCTTCATCCAAATATGTAAAAGATCATAGTCGCACTTAAAAGCCGAGTACTCTACCGTTGAGTTAGCAACCCGGATAAATAGGATATGTAGATATGATCGAAATATAAAAATCAATTGAATTGCACTGCACGACCCTATCAAAACATTGAACTAGCAACACATCGAAAAGAAAGATTTTCTGATCAATTAGAAACACAAAATACCAAAATTAGCAGATCGGATTAAAAATATTCCTAATCGAAATGTAAAAATTATGACAGACCACCCATTTTTTATCAAATTATTTTTTTATTTTCCCTAAGAAAATACATCTTGTATGAGAGTAAATGCAGCAAGGCAAACCCATCATTTGAGTGAAGGAAACAAAAAAATCAATATGGGGTGGGGATAAACAGCCCTATTTATCTACGATCGAATTATATTTGTTCGATACACCATTGTCAATATAAAAGCAATGTTGAGAAAGTAAATCAAGTAAATAAAATAAAGACTTGTGTTGGATTGGCACAACATAAATAAGAAATTGGAATGGAAAAAATTAAGGAAAAGATAAATAAAAAATCCCCAGTTTATTCAATCAATAAAAGTATGATAAGCAAGCTTAACCCCTTGTTTGTTGTTAAATTAAATTCCCCCACCAAAATATGAATAAAGCAAGAAAAAGGAAAATGGTGTGTAAATAGAAATAATTACACAAGGATAGATACTAGTTACCCTTCCCTACTTTATTTTATTTATTTAATAATTTTGTTTTTTCCTTTAATTAACTCAAAGTTCTTTCTTTAAAGAATTCTGCCTTCTTTAAAATATCATAAACAGTTCCTGTAGGTTGAGCACCTTTTTCAAGGAAATATAGAATAGCAGGAACATTTAAATAAGTTTGATTCTTTATCGGATCGTAAAAACCTACTTTTCGAAGATCTCTTCCTTCTCTTCGGAATCGAACATCAATTGCAACGATTCGATAGATGGCTCATTGGGATAGATGTAAATAAACAATGCCCCCCTTAGAAACGTATAGGAGGTTTTTCCCTCATACGGCTCGAGAAAAATGATTCCAATTTCTGTATATAATAGCAAGTGGATCCATAAAATCATGAATTTTACTATAATTTGAATTGAGTACTTTTTTCTTCTTCCTTACAGAAAAAGGAATAAATCTCATTCATACTCATAACTCAAGTTGGGTAATTCTGACAAGAAAATCCTTAGACATTTATTGAGCCGTCTCTAAACTCTTTTGTTTGTCTCATTTCGAATCTATTTTTATTCCTCAGTCTGATCCAATTGTTGAGACAATTGAAAATAGTGTTTCCTTGTTTCGGAATCCTTTATCCTTGCTTTGTGAAATCATTGGGTTTAGACATTACCTCGGGGATCCTTATTCCTTTCAAAATGGCAGCAACATACCTTTTTTTGTTATTTCTTTCTATATAAATAGAATACGAATGATTGATTCCCTTGTGATACACTTTTCATCGAAATAGTTTTACCAATTTCGGAAAATTTGACTTTTCAAACTTGTTCTGAATTTGAACCTTTCGATTTAGAATTTATATACAGTGAGGATATACTTACAGAGTTGGTCTAACTTATTGATTTTCACTAACCCTAGATTCTTTCCCTTGAAAAATGAATCAATCCTTTCTTCTCGAGCTTCATCATGTACTATTTACTTATAACCCAACACAAATTAGGTTCCGGGCAGAACAGAACAAACTATGTCGAGCCAAGAGCATCTTCATTACTATAGAAGATGGCGGATGTAAAAATCCACAGCCGACCATGTCCTTCAAGTCGCACGTTGCTTTCTACCACATCGTTTCAAACGAAGTTTTACCATAACATTCCTCTAATTGAAATTTCAAAGCGGTATGGAATTGATTCAATATAAAATCATGAATAGTCATTGGTTCAACCGGTATATAATATTTCTATCTACGGATAAATAAGTATTTATCCGGATAAGGGTCAGCAAGGATCGAATTTATTTAATTTAACCCCATATTATATCATATGAATTGAATGAAAATAAAGATATTCAATTTTACCCGCATTTGACACTTGATTCCGTTTGTGAGAAACCAAATGAATTCTCAGATATGATTCTTAGAACCATTCTGAAAATTAATAAGAAAAGATTTTTCCCTTTAACAAATTATTGTTTCATGTGGAATGCAGTGTGATCCCATCTTTCGTTTCATGAAAAACGATCTGGGACGGAAGGATTCGAACCTCCGAATAACGGGACCAAAACCCGCTGCCTTACCGCTTGGCCACGCCCCATTTTGATTTCTATTCGATATTAATCAACACTAATATTGGTATTGGTTATTCGTCAATCCCAACCCAAATACACAAAAACATATGGGATATTTTGTTGCTAGGATTCAAGACATGTAGATATAGAATCAAAAAAATTCATTGATCATTACATAGAATTCAATTAAGATATTGTATGAAAGTTGAATTCCTTATATTCTCATTTTAGAATGATAATGGGGGGGGATTTTTTATTTGGAAAAGTCCGAACCGAAGAAAAAGAAGGATTTCTTGATCCGCCTTTTTCATTTTTCCCTTATAAAAATAACTCAAAATTATCTAATCCACAAGAACGAAATGCTTGTTATGCTTAATATCTTTAGTTTAATCGGTATCTGTCTTAATCCTGTCCTTTATTCGAGTAGTTTTTTCTTCGCCAAATTGCCCGAAGCTTATGCCATTTTCAATCCAATCGTAGATGTTATGCCTGTCATACCTGTACTCTTTTTTCTCTTAGCCTTTGTTTGGCAAGCCGCTGTAAGTTTTCGATGAAATCTTTAATACTCTGCTAAATTGATGATGTATTCGATAAAAAAAATTCTAAAAATTGATAAGATCAGATAAGTCTTACATTACGAACCCTCGATTCAAAAATAGAAATTCTTGTATATTGAATGAATAACCGCAGCGATGAATTTGGATCAGCCTTTTCCCCGTTCTGACCTTCCGGTGAGTATGGACTATTAGGTACTCCACAATACCTAATTATTGATATGACAAGAAATTTCGGGTAACGAATGAATCAAAATCTTATTACAAATAAATTTGTTTTATTTTTCATTTTTTGGGGTGTCAAAACAAAAAAAATGGTATATGTGGTAAAAAATAGGCAATCTATTCCCCTTTTTCAAAAAAAAATGATCTTGGAGATTGTGTAATGCTTACTCTCAAACTCTTTGTTTACACAGTAGTGATATTCTTTGTTTCCCTTTTTATCTTTGGATTCTTATCTAATGATCCAGGACGCAATCCTGGACGTGAGGAATAAAAAATTTCTAGTTTTTTTTGCTTTTTTCTAAATTAATTCTTAATAATCTTATTTGTTTCATACATTTAACTATGATAAAATCAAGGGATGAGAATCTTTTCGAATTCGAAAATACCAAGTGATCAGAGAAAGCGGAAAGAGAGGGATTCGAACCCTCGGTACAAATAATTCGTACAACGGATTAGCAATCCGCCGCTTTAGTCCACTCAGCCATCTCTCCTAATTCCAAATTTTAAATTTGTTATGTGATGTAACACGTGAAATAAAGATTGATAAAAATCCACCTTCTTCTCCTTTTTTTCTTTTTTCATTTGATTTTTATTTATTTAATCTTATTTAACTTTATTATTATTATTTATTTTATTATATTATTCTATTTTAATAAAAAAAAATTTATTATATTATTAAAATAGAAATTCGAAATATTCTAAAATATTCTAATAAATAATAGAAATTTTTTAAATAGCTATTAAAATTTAAACTTAAACAAAGTATTTAATATTTAGATAAAATAATTTAAATAAAATAAAAGTAAAGGTATATATTTATACTAAGAGGTATATATTTATTATAGTATAAATATATTATGTATAATAGAATATGTAAAAATATGTATAATAAAAATAAGAAAAAGATAGAAAAAAGCAATTGATCAGGAATTCAATATAGATAATGACTCAAAATGGATCTCCTCAATAGAAAGAATATCTTAGTTCTTTGATTTTATACGAAAGGTTTATTCTCCC